TCCCACACGTACCCGTCATGGGCATCCTGCTTTTCTATGTTCTATAGACTTGTATGTAACTATTGAGAGTCGGGATATTATACATAGTGTGAATATTCCACCAAAAAGTTTGATTTTAGTGCAAAATGATCAATATGTAGAATCGGAACAAGTGATTGCTGAGATTCGTGCCGGAACGTCCACTTTTCATTTTAAAGAGAAGGCTCGAAAACATATTTATTCTGAATCAGAGGGAGAAATGCATTGGAGTACCGATGTCTACCATGCACCCGAATATACATATAGTAATGTTCATCTATTACCAAAAACAAGTCATTTATGGATATTAGCAGGAGGTCCATGCGGATCCAGTATAGTGTCTTTTTCGCTCCACAAGGATCAAGATCAAATGAATGTTCATTTTTTTTCTGTCGACGAAATAGATATCTCTGACCTCTCAATCACTAATGATCGAGTAAGACATAAATTGTTGGATCCTTCTGGTAAAAAAGATAGGGAAATTCTTGACTATTCAAGACTTGATCGAATCATATCCAATGGTCATTGGAATTTCATATATCCTTCGATTCTCCAAGAGAATTCCGATTTCTTGGCAAAAAAGCGAAGAAATAGATTTCTCATCCCATTACAATATGATCAAGAACGAGAGAAAGAACTAATACCCTCTTTTAATATTTCCATTGAAATACCCATAAATGGTATTTTACGTAGAAATAGTATTCTTGCTTATTTTGATGATCCACGATACAGAAGAAAGAGTTCGGGAATTACTAAATATGGGACTGTAGAGGCGGATTCTATCGTAAAAAAAGAAGATTTGATTGAGTATCGAGGAGCAAAAGAATTTAGTCCGAAATACCAAATGAAAGTGGATCGGTTTTTTTTTATTCCCGAAGAGGTACATATCTTACCCGGATCTTCGTCCATAATGGTTCGTAACAATAGTATCATTGGAGTAGATACACAACTCGCTTTAAATACAAATACAAGAAGCCGAGTAGGTGGATTAGTCCGAGTGGAGAAAAAAAAAAAAAGTATTGAACTGAAAATCTTTTCTGGAGATATTCATTTTCCCGGAGAGACAGATAAGATATCCAGACACAGTGGCATTTTGATACCGCCAGGAACGGAAAAAACAAATTCTAAGGAATCAAAAAAATTGAAAAATGGGATCTATGTCCAACGGATCACACCGACCCAAAAAAAGTATTTTGTTTTGGTTCGGCCCGTAGTCACATATGAAATAGCTGATGGGATAAATTTAGAAAAACTTTTCCCTCAAGATCTATTGCAGGAAAAAGATAATGTCCAACTTAGAGTTGTCAATTATATCCTTTATGGAAATGGAAAGTCAATTCGAGGAATTTCTCACACAAGTATTCAATTAGTTCGGACTTGCTTAGTATTGAATTGGGACCAAGAAAAAAACGGTTCTATAGAAGAGGTTCATGCTTCCTTTGTTGAGGTAAGGGCAAATGATCTGATTCGCGATTTCATAAGAATTGAGTTAGTCAAGTCTACTATTTCATATACTGGAAAAAGGTATGATACGGCGGGTTCAGGATTGATTCCCGATAATGGATTAGATCGCACCAATATCAATCCTTTTTATTCCAAAGGGAAGATTCCATTAGTTACCCAGCATCAAGAAACTGTCGGTACGTTGTTGAATCGAAATAAGGAATGCCAATCTTTGATAATTTTGTCATCATTCAATTGTTTTCGAGTTGGTCCATTCAACGGTTCGAAATATAACAATGCGGCAAAAGAGTCAAATCCTATAACTCCAATTAGGGATTTGTTGGGTCCCTTAGGTACTATTGTACCTAAAATAGTGAACTTTTATTCATCTTACCATTTAATAACTCATAATCAGATCTTGTTAAACAAATATTGGCTACTTGACAATTTTAAACAGACTTTCCAAGTACTTGAAGTACTTAAATACTGTTTAATAGATGAAAATAGGAGGATTTATAATCCTGGTCCATGCAATAACATCATTTTGAATCCATTCCATTTGAATTGGTGCTTTCTACATTACAATTATTGTGAAGAGACATCCACAATAATTAGCATTGGACAATTTATTTGTGAAAATATATGTCTATTTAAATATGGACCACGCATAAAAAAATCTGGTCAAATTTTAATTGTTCATGTTGACTCCTTAATTATAAGATCTGCTAAGCCCTATTTGGCCACTCCAGGGGCGACTGTTCATGGACATTATGGAGAAACCCTTTTTGAAGGAGATACATTAGTTACATTTATATATGAAAAATCCCGATCTGGTGACATAACGCAAGGTCTTCCAAAAGTGGAACAAATCTTAGAAGTTCGCTCGATTGGTTCAATATCAATGAACCTTGAAAGGAGAGTTGAAGGTTGGAACGAGCGTATACCAAGAATTCTTGGAATTCCTTGGGGATTCTTAATTGGAGCTGAGCTAACCATAGCCCAAAGTCGTATCTCTTTGGTTAATAAGATCCAAAAGGTTTATCGATCCCAGGGGGTACAGATCCATAATAGACATATAGAGATTATTGTACGGCAAGTAACATCAAAAGTGTTGGTTTCAGAAGATGGAATGTCTAATGTTTTTTTACCTGGAGAATTAATCGGATTGTTGCGAGCGGAACGAGCAGGGCGTGCTTTAGACGAAGCGATCTGTTATCGGGCAATTTTATTGGGAATAACGAGGGCATCTCTGAATACTCAAAGTTTCATATCCGAAGCAAGTTTTCAAGAAACTGCTAGAGTTTTAGCAAAAGCTGCTCTACGGGGTCGTATTGATTGGTTGAAGGGTTTGAAAGAAAATGTTGTTCTGGGGGGTATTATCCCTGTCGGTACGGGATTCAAAAAATTAGTGCACCGTTCAAGGCAAGACAAAAACATTCATTTGGAAATCAAAAAGAAAAATCTATTCGAGTTGGAAATGAGAGATATTTTGTTACACCATAGAGAATTTTTTTGTTCTTGCGCCCCAAGCAATTTCCACGACACACCAGAAAATTTATTTACGCGAATTCATAATTCCTAAGGAGAGATTTCTTCTTTAAATTACTTTCTAGTTATTTTCTAGTTATTGATTTGGTAATAAATAAAATTTAGTAAGTAATAATAAAAATTAATGGTTTGGGCTGTGTATCGATGGTCAATCCCGGTAGAAAGTTCCGTAGGAACAATTATTTATTTATTAAAAAAAAAAGAGAAAGCGTGGGAAAAATGACAAGAAGATATTGGAACATCCATTTGGAAGAGATGATGGAAGCAGGAGTTCATTTTGGTCATGGTACTAAGAAATGGAATCCTAGAATGGCCCCTTATATCTCTGCAAAGCGTAAAGGTATTCATATTATAAATCTTACTAGAACTGCTCGTTTTTTATCAGAAGCCTGTGATTTAGTTTTTGATGCAGCAAGTCGAGGAAAAAACTTCTTAATCGTTGGTACCAAAAATAAAGCAGCAGATTTAGTAGCATCGGCTGCAATAAGGGCTCGATGTCATTATGTTACTAGAAAATGGCTCGGTGGTATGTTAACGAATTGGTCCACTACGGAAACGAGACTTCATAAGTTCAGAGACTTAAGAGCAGAACAAAAGATGGGGAAACTCAACCGTCTCCCTAAAAGAGATGCAGCAATGTTGAAGAGAAAATTATCTACTTTGCAAACATATCTGGGTGGGATCAAATATATGACGGGGTTGCCCGATATTGTAATCATCGTCGATCAGCAAGAAGAATATACGGCTCTTCGAGAATGTGTCATTTTGGGAATTCCGACGATTTGTTTAATCGATACAAATTGTGACCCAGATCTCGCAGATATTTCGATTCCAGCCAACGATGATGCTATAGCTTCAATCCGATTGATTCTTAACAAATTAGTATCCGCAATTTGTGAGGGTCGTTCTAGCTATATAAGAAGTCGTTGATTATGATTATGTTATGATTAAGAATAATAAGATTAGTTAATTATTTTAATTTATTTTATTGGATCGGTTACTATTCTTGTCTTGCATTTTTAAAAAGAGATAAAATGGGATATTGATATTATGTTATGTGATTTCTTGGTATCCTAAATATATGATTAATGATGAAAGCGGATGAGTTGAGAAAGAGATGGTTGAATCAAAATAATTCTTTTTTTTGAAGTTCGATTTCTGCCAGAGGACAATATGAATGTTATACCATGTTCCATTAAAACACTCAAAGGGTTATACGATATATCAGGTGTAGAAGTAGGCCAACATTTATATTGGCAAATAGGAGGTTTACAAATTCATGCCCAAGTACTTATCACTTCTTGGGTCGTAATTGCTATCTTATTAGGTTCAGTCATCCTAGTTGTTCGGAATCCACAAACCATTCCAACCGATGGTCAGAATTTCTTCGAATATGTCCTTGAATTTATTCGAGACTTGAGCAAAACTCAGATTGGAGAAGAATATGGTCCTTGGGTTCCCTTTATTGGAACTATGTTCCTATTTATTTTTGTTTCTAATTGGTCAGGTGCTCTTTTACCTTGGAAAATCATACAGTTACCTCATGGGGAGTTAGCCGCCCCCACGAATGATATAAATACTACTGTTGCTTTAGCTTTACTCACGTCAGTGGCATATTTTTATGCAGGTCTTACCAAAAAAGGATTGGGCTATTTCGGAAAATACATTCAACCAACTCCAATCCTTTTACCAATTAACATCCTAGAAGATTTCACAAAACCTTTATCTCTTAGTTTTCGACTTTTCGGGAATATATTGGCTGATGAATTAGTAGTTGTTGTTCTTGTTTCTTTAGTACCTTTAGTAGTTCCTATACCTGTCATGTTTCTTGGATTATTTACAAGTGGTATTCAAGCTCTTATTTTTGCAACTTTAGCTGCGGCTTATATAGGGGAATCCATGGAGGGTCATCATTGATTAGTTTTCGAAATAGTCTTTTTTTTTTAGCTTATCCTAATCGAGGCAATGCATATAATCTACTTGGTTGAGGAACATAATAGATAGAAATACATATATATATATGACTAGAGTTGTAGGAGGAAAAATGGACGATATTACGAAATGGTGGATGGGTTAGGGGTGTCACACTAGATATATGGAATGCTTATAAGCCCAGCCACAGCCCCTGTATATCTTTCGAAGAATTATTCTAGAATCCAATTCAATATAAAATGCGGGCGGTTTACGTTATGAAAGAAACAAATGTATATGTGATATTAGATATATACTAGTTATATAGGGGTTATCCCTATCTAATCTATATTATATTATTTTTTTTTATTCGAAGTTTTAGTTATTTTGACTCCATAGATTTTAGTGATCAAATAAATAATAATTCATTGGTTGATTGTATCATTAACCATTTTTTTTTGGTGCGAGGAACCTATCATCATGAATCCACTGATTTCTGCCGCTTCCGTTATTGCTGCTGGATTGGCCGTAGGGCTTGCTTCTATTGGACCTGGAGTTGGTCAAGGTACTGCTGCAGGCCAAGCCGTAGAAGGTATTGCGAGACAACCAGAAGCAGAAGGAAAAATACGAGGTACTTTATTGCTTAGTCTAGCTTTTATGGAAGCTTTAACAATTTATGGACTGGTCGTGGCATTAGCGCTTTTATTTGCGAATCCTTTTGTTTAATTTAATCCTCGAATGAAAATGGAAAAAAGTACATAACGTACTTTTTTCTTATTTTATTAACTCGTTGCCGTTTGCTTTTGTGAATTATATCAATACTTTACTCCTACAATTATGTATTTGTTGCAACAATACCCCCGGAAGGACTGATTTGAGAATGAGGAATTAGTGGATTCGCTCGCTTTCTTCCTTCCCGTCCTTAGTTTACTACGATGGAATTTTGACTTTTCTTTTAAGAAGTGTTTGAACAAAGGAGATATTTTGCAATTGACACGAGACCTTAGTACCTAACTTAATAACTATCTTATCGGAAACTTCAAAAAAGAAAAAAAAAATAAGAAATTTTGTAATTCTCAAATTCAATAACTAAATTGAATCTACTCCCATTAAAAATGGGAAATTAAGAAAAAAAAGAAATCGATCAAAAAAAAGGGCGAGCCAAGTGATACAAAAAGAACTCTGTTCTTTGTTAGTCCTATCTATAAGAGGAGAGCGTATGAAAAATGTAACCGATTCTTTCGTTTCCTTAGGCCGTTGGCCATCCGCCGGGAGTTTCGGGTTTAATACCGATATTTTAGCAACAAATCCAATAAATCTAAGTGTAGTGCTTGGTGTATTGATTTTTTTTGGAAAGGGAGTGTGTGCGAGTTGTATATTTCAAGAATAGGTTGGACCCAACCGGCTGCACTTTATTTTTTTTTTTTTTTATGTTATTTTTATTTTATATTCTATTTTTATAGTATAGAATGAATCAGAAAAAAAGTGCATAATCTCAACGAATTCCTTCTGAGTAAATTCATAAATCATATGTAAGAACCATAGCATTTCGTTATTCATTGGTAAGTAAACTTTGATTCTCTATCAACCAATAATGTGAGACCATTAACATGGTTAAAGCTAAACTGTTTGAAGTCCGGGCACAACATGGTACTCTTTCTACCACTACGTTAGTACCGAAATGGTTTAAAAAAGAATAGTTGGTAATTTTTCCGATATAGAACACTCATATCGATAAAGTGATTTGAACCATTTACTAGAATAAAGAAAGGGCATCTTGCCCCTTTATTATCCAATATTATCCAATGCCGAATCGACAACCTATGTATAAAAAAGAGGAATTTTTGGATTTGAATAAAAAAGGAAATAAAATTGAAAATATATAAATTTTCAAAAAGAACAAATAAAAAAACAACTTTGCTGACAATTATAGATTTTTTGTCTGGTCGGAAGAGTCCTCCTAATATTCTGGTCTTGTATTGGTTTTGCTATGTTTGAATACAAACAGAAATAGAGAGGATAGGCTCATTACATAAAAAAAGATATGGGAATGCCCGCAAAATCAAAAATGGAGCGTGAGAGCCAAATGAATCGAAAGATTCATGTTTGGTTCGGGAAGAGATCATGGATGTTGTGAAATTAATGGTAAGATAATCTACTTTCATTAAATGATTTATTAGATAATCGAAAACAGAGGATTTTGAGTACTATTCGAAATTCGGAAGAATTACGTAGAGGGGCTATTGAGCAGCTCGAACGAGCTCGGGCTCGTTTAAGGAAAGTGGAAATGGAAGCAGATGAGTATCGAATGAATGGATACTCTGAGATAGAACGAGAAAAAGCCAATTTGATTAATGCTACTTCTGATAGTTTGGAACAATTAGAAAATTACAAAAATGAAACCCTTCATTTTGAACAACAAAGAGCGATTAATCAGGTCCGACAACAAGTTTTCCAACAAGTCTTACAGGGGGCTCTAGGAACTCTGAATAGTTGTTTGAATAGCGAGTTACATTTCCGTACCATCAATGCTAATATTGGAATCCTCGGGGCCATGGAAGAAATAACGGATTAGCCCTT